TTATCAAATTGGGATTGAAAAAAGCAAAGAGGGGGTAAAGCCAAATAGCCTTCTTCACAATATACATATTAGAGATGCGATAAAAGGAATTCCAGGCATATCTTATATGGGGGAAAGGGATGTAAACAATTCAATTTCATACTTTTTTTGATCATACCTAACCCAATGGTTAGAAAGAATTTCCTTCTTTTTTACGAATTTGATGTTGATAAATCCACGGATCTAGAAATTCATCTCAGACAATTGAACCTTCTCAAACTGTTTCTTTTTAAGAACCAAAAAGATTTGTGCCAAAACAATAAATGCAAAGAAGAACAAAAGGCCCTGAACACGTAATGGGTCTTGAAGTACTATTTCCACATCCCCCTGACCAAACCCCCCCACATTAGGATTACTTGTTAATGGTTGATCGAGTTTAATGGATTCACCCTCTGAAACAAGAAGTTCTGGTCCTGGAGGGATAATATCAACCACTTGGCGCCCGTCCGATAGATCTGTTATGGTTATTTCGTATCCCCCTTTTTCTTTTCGTATGATTTTGCTTACTATACCCGCTGCCGTAGCATTATAAACTGTATTGTTACTTTTGCTACCGTCAGGATAAATCTGACCCCTTCCCCTGTTTCCGCCTACATATATCGGATATTTTAAGAAATGAATATTCTTATTAGTAGCAGGGTCTGGGGAAAGAATCGGAAAGGTAATTTCACTATATTTCTGACCAGGAACGGGGCCTATAACAAGAATATTTTTTTTAGTAGGGCGATAACTCTGAAAAGACAGATTGCCTATCTTTTCTTTCATCTCAGGCGAAATACGATCGGGTGGGGCTAATTCAAAGCCCTCCGGTAAAATAAGAACAGCCCCTACATTCAAGGCGCCTTTCTTACCATTAGCAAGAACTTGTTTCAGTTGCATATCATAAGGAATTCGAACAACTGCTTCAAATACAGTATCCGGAAGTACCGCTTGTGGAACCTCAATATCCACGGGCTTATTAGCTAAATGGCAATTAGCACATACAATACGCCCAGTTGCTTCTCGTGGATTTTCATAACCCTGCTGTGCAAAAATGGGATATGCGTTTGAAATGGATGCGCCGGTTATTATATATATCATGAACGATACGGAAATAGATCGAGTAATCTTTTCCTTTATCCAAGAAAGGGTATTTTTAGTTTGCATGGTCCAATCATTGATCCCGAAAATTGCTACAATAAAATTTTGTAGGTCGCTAGTCTAGCCCCTTATCCACGATTTTGCTATTTACTGTATACTAAAAATACTAAAAATTTTTTATCCAAAGATAGCAGCAATTCCCCCCCCCCTCGATGGGTAGAAGGAGTAATGTAAGTTCGACTTTGCATGCTTATATACAAAGTAAGAAACTTTATATTAGAATTGGATCAATGCATTTTTTTCAGTCAGTCATTGAATGATAAATAACTACAAGTGACGGAGATACACGATTTAAATAACGAAAGATCCAATATTTCAAAATTGTATCTAGAATGACAGGAAGGGCGGAAACAAGACCAGATATAATTTGATCATTATGAGCAAACCCAAAATCCTTGTAGATATAATCAATCATTAGTTCCCAACCGTGGGGTGAATGAAATCCGATACAGAAATCAGTTAATAAAAGAATCAAAAAAGCTTTTATTGTGTCACTTAAATTAGATAGGAATTCTTGAACCCAAGAGTTAATAATAACGAGTTCCTCATTACTTAAAATGGAATAACTACTTAGAATAAAGAAATAAATTAGATTTGTCGAGAAGTGCAAAATCATATGGATACAATCTTCATTGTGCATATTGATCAATTGGATCGTTTCTTTGTGGATTCCTATATGAAGTTTTTGTAGATGTGTTTCCGGGTATTTTTTGTATTCTTTTATCATTTCGTCCAAAAAGAAGAGTTCCTCTAATTCTATGAATTGTCCTAGAATACTCTTTTCTTGAATGTCATTCAAGAAAGTTTCGGATTGCCCAGTATTCCACCAATTTGTAACCCAGGATTTCAGACTTTTATTAAATGAGAGTGAAATCCACCAAGGCAAAAATATTATAGATGCAAGATATAGAAGGGGAATGAATGCTTTCTTTTTTTTTTTTGACATTTTTTTGTATCTGTGAATGGTTAATGAACCCACCTCTTTCATTGACTCTAGGCGATCTGATCTTTCTATCAAGAAGGAGTTCCATTATAAAATAGATAGCGAATTGATTCTCTGTTTTTTTCTTTTTTATTAAGTGCTTAGCCCTTGAATCTAAAATACAGAAGTCAAAAATAGGATAAGAATCCACTTCGAATTCGCGTGAAAAATATATAGAATATTATTTCCAGAGATTTCAATTGATCCAATTCGAAGCAATTGTCCTCTTTCGATCAATGCTCGAAAGAACCGCCTCGAGTAATGAATATTATTCTATGCGGATTTCGAGACGAAAGAATCCTCATAAAAATAGCAAATATGTCAAAAAAATTTCGCGGACTATCCATACTATAACTATAGTTAGTCCTGAAAAAATTCAGGAAATTTTATGAAGAATATTATGATGATCAAAAAAAGACAGAAACAAAAGGGTATCGTGACATTCTAAGAAAGAGGTTGAATTGTTTGGTTCTTAAAGAGCACAAAAGAAAGGATAAAAGAAAGGATAAAAGAAAGGGTGATTGACAAAAGAAAGTAGAAAAAATTGACAAGATATAATCCGTCTGTCTCTAACGTATTAATTCCAATTATTGAAAATAAAAAAAAAAGAGAAAGTCTTTATTCCGAAAGACTTTTATTTTGATAAATGAGATCAATCTATTATTTCGATTTGTTACTTCGTTTTGTTGCTGAATTGAGTTGTGTGGCTTTAATTGACAGACGCAATTTTTTTTTGTTCAAAAAAAAATTCTTTCGTTTTGTTTTAGGTTATGACTCTTACGTATACGCCTGCTTTGGCTCGAAGAATGAATGGGGATTCTGAAGAAAGTTCAGTTAGGTTATGCTCTAGAAAAAGAAAATAGGGTTCTTGACTTGAGTTTTTTCCTCCTGCCGCATTTCCGTTATTCTTCATGTCTCAAAAGACTTCAATCGGTACGCGCAAGAAATAGGCCAATTCAGCAGCTTTTTGCTCAATTTCTCGCGGAGTCAAATTTTCATCAGTACGAATCAAAGGAACGGCACCCTGACCTCTGATGTCCATATAAAGGACACGACGAACATAAATACCCTCTTTAACTTCTATTCTGATAGATTGAATATCCTTGATAAGGAATCGTAGAAAGATGCGACGGTTTTTTCCAGGGAACCCCCAACGAAAAATACACACTATTCCTTCTTTTTTATCGAATCGATCATAACCACTACCTACATTCCACACAATTGTGCACCATAAATAGAAACTAATAAAGAGACCTGCAATCCCATAGAAAGACATCACGATTCCTTGCGGAAAAAAAACTATTTGCTGAGATGGAAATAAAGATATCAAATTTCTACCAAGATAGCTAGAAGTTCCAACCAATAAAAATCCTAATGAACCAAAAAAAAGGATAAAAGCCCAGCAGAAATTGCTTGTTTTTCTAGACCCCGCTATAAATTCTATCCATATAGATTCTGATGGCCAACTCATACAGACTAGATCCAGTTGCATTTTATTGGAATTGAGAGAATAAGCATGTACTGTACTTTATTTTGTATTTTGATTTTGTTTCCGAAGTAATTCTAATCAGCTAGCACTATTTGTGAACCTTTAGGAGTAATTCATCGAATTGCTTAGATCTAAAATCATCCCCTTTCCTTTATAGGACCTCCTATAAAGATCTACATACCTATTTATAGATACATGGACTTGAATTTCATCCATCTGCTCCCATCCCGGTCCATAATTACAATTCATTTACCCATATATCGTGTTTACGCATACGCATGCATAAGAGCTTTTTTTTATTTCTATTTGGAGAAACCACTTGTTATACAATATTCTACTAAATGGATATCCATGATATCTAAGTCTTGAAAAAATAGATCAGATTTTGTCTTGGCCCCATCGCATCTAAAAAATCTTAGTTCTTTGAACATAAAAAGATAAAGAAGCCATTGCAATTGCCGGAAATACTAGGCCCACTAAAGGCACAAAAATGGAGGGTAAGCTGTTGAGAGTTGTCATAGAATGGGTACCTCAATTTAATATTTGTACCTGTTATTGTTACTTATAAACATATATTAATTAATTAGTTTATTACTTACTACTATAACTAATTACTAAGTAATAAACTAATTAATTAATATGTAATAAGCGAGTATATATATCTAATAAAATTAGTACAAGGACTGTAGAACTAAATAAATGAACTTCACGATCGAAATATATCTGTATGATAATCCACTTTTCTAAATTAAGGCTCTACTTGATTGAATTCGGAGTTCAAACGAAAAATTAGTTATGGTGGAACTGAAGTAACTCACTCAGAACACCCTTTAAAAGCTTGCGTGGTACGATTTGATCGAATAAGCCCTTATCAAATAAATATTCAGCTTCCTGCGAACCCTCGGGTACTGTTTTATTCAATGTTTGTTCAATTACTCTTTTACCCGCAAATGCAATATAGGCATCGGGTTCGGCAATAATTACATCCCCCAACATACCAAAACTAGCGGTTACTCCACCAGTAGTAGGGGATGTAAGAATAGATACATAGAATAACTTTTTATTTGATTGAAAATCATATAAAGTGGAAGATATTTTAGCCATTTGCATCAAGCTTAAACTTCCTTCTTGCATGCGTGCTCCTCCGGAAGCACACACTAGAATAAGAGGTAAAAATTGATTTCTAGCATATTCGATCAAACGTGTGATTTTTTCACCTACTACAGATCCCATACTACCTCCCATAAACTGAAAATCCATAACGCCCATTGCTATAGGAATACCATTTAGTTGACCCGTACCTGTTTGAACAGCCTCAGTTAATCCTGTCTTTATTTGATAAGAATCAAT